TTAGGGGGGTATCCCCAATTACGGAATGGAAATCCGGAATTGAATTCATTATAGGATCTATTGTGCCTTTTTTAGAGGATGCCGCCACTCGGACTCGAACCGAGATGCTCTAGCACTGCTTCCTAAGAGCAGCGTGTCTACCAATTTCACCATGGCGGCATCATCGAAATAATCATAGTCCATATGATGTTCAATCGTCGAGATTGAGGGATTTAATGCAATCTATTTTAGGAAATGTTAGAATCGATGAATAAAGACCCGTTCAAATAAATATTTAAACGCTCAATAATCCTTAGTATCGTGGCAGGGGGTCGTTTTAAACAGCGGGCTTTTCCGTATTATAAGTTCTTCTGGAATAGTTGGAACTAGACGGTTATGCCCTGAGTCCAGGTATAGAACTAAGAATTTTTTTCTCATTTTTTGACGATTCATTTCTCATTTATCTGATTTGATAGATCCGAAATGAAAAAGATTCATTTTTCAATGAACAAAATAAAACAAGATTTTTTATATATCACAACTTCATCACTACATCCAAAGGATTTCTATGAAAATTTGGATAGTTTGGTATCAAAGATGTATTAATGATTGGGATCTTCATTGTATACAGAACATAATTTGTGTGAGGATTTACCAAACCCATTAAGTATTGGACCGGGCATATCGTATAACAAAAGAGTTTCAATCTTTATCGGAATTCTACTGTATGTACTTTAACTTAGAAAACTTAGAAAATCAAATTTAAACTGATAAGATCTCTTTATATATAGATTTGAAATCTAATATTAATAGATAAAATAATTTAGATATTGGATCTAGATATATCGATTGATCGATCCTCCAGCTCAAACATGGGATAGGATCCATTGGGGTTGGATTACGTAACGTAAGATTGACTCATTATTTAGTACATAAATATCGATCTAAATGGGATCCTGGCAGTTTTCTTATTTTGTGTTTTTTTTTTATCTGTTCGAAACAAGAGGGAGTCCTTGTAGATATGTAGTGATTCAGAGAGCTACAAATCAAAGTTTTAAAATGTATATTTTAATCAATTAGTTTCAATAATCCATTGACTTTGACTATGAATCTTACCCCCGCCTTACTTTGGAACAAAAAGGGGGCTCTAACCTCGTTCATACTTGTTTCAGATTTTCCAAAAATCTTAATGATGTATAACTATTGGAGATACATAATCCAATAAGGCAATCCCTTCCTAAGAAAAAAAGTAAGAGTTTTGTTATTGTGAAAAATGAATCGATGGGGAAAGTTACAATCCCCATCTCGCGAATTATAAAAACCAATCAATGAAAGGTGAAACCTTGTATTTTGTGTCTAACTACTTCTTTTTCTTTCTTTTTTTTTTTTCAAACAAAAAAAGAAATCATTTTTAGAACCTAGTATACAGAATACTTCATATTCTACATACCACAACAGCTAGTTCTATCTCATATTGATGAGTTCAAAACATTAGTTAATGTGAATTCTTCATCTTATAAATTTAATCATCCAATTCATCGAGTCATGCTGATGCAGATTCAGATCATTCCAAGGCTTTATTACTTGTTTGTCGCACAAAAAAACTTTTTGAATGCCCGGTAGAAATAGATTTAGCTAAAGATAAAGCTTTTGCCGCGGCCTGATATCCCCTTCCTTTCCAAATATTTCTACGAATATGCTTTTTTGACAGAGAAGTACGTTTCTTTGGAACCGCCATTTCAAAATAAAAGGGTCACTCATTTTTATAGTTGGACGTGAAAGACATTTATTGTTCAATTCAAAATAGATTGTTCTTTCTATTAACTATTCATTATCTATCTTTATTCCATAGCCGATACTTATGCTTACTTCATAACATAGAAGAGTATGGATACAGATAGATCAGCATCGCATATGGTATCATTAAGGATAAAAAAAGAAATGAAATAGAAGAAAAAAGAAAAAACGATGTGATTTTCAAGGGAATTTTTTTTTTTTCACATTTCCATTACATCCAATGTTCGAAGAAAGAATAATTTGTACTGATTGGGGGCTTCATATCTTTATTCAATCTATGTCTACGGGCGGGATCTACTACCGTTGAATCGGATGCCATTGATAAGAATTAAAAAGGTTCCAATTCATATCTCAGTCTATTTAGATAATATATATATATATATTATAAATGTTATTTTTAATAAATCGAAAAGCTTAAGAACCCTTTCCTAATTTAGGAAACCAATAATGAATGTAACCTTTTTCTATTAATTGATCAAGCTCGGAGATAGAGTCCACATACTTTAAATTGAAATTAAATCTAAAGTAGTTAATCCGTTAAACAATACATTATTTGATAAAATAAAGGGAATTTGAGTAATTTCTCTTTTTAGTTCTATGCGAAGTGACAAGTATTCTAGCATTTTTCATAAACACATAAACATAAGTTTGTTTTATTGGACTAGAAGCCAATCAATTCCAGAATTTGTTTTAGTTAATGACTCCGAAGAAACTAAAAAAAAACTAGGTTTATTGGATCGAGTTATTGGCAGATCCTACGATACATATCAGAATAAAGTACTTGAAATTTGGGTATCATTCTTTTTCCTTACTATATTGATATAAATATGGATAGAAATCACCGTATCGTATGTATATAGTAGAATAATGGAAAATCTCGTATTTTTTATCTTAATAAATATCTTCGTTAATAACTAGGTAGTAGCTTTTAACTAGTAACTTGATTATTTGAATTTTTTGTTTTTTTTTTTTTCAATAGTTTGGAAAGAATCAGAATAATTAAGAATGAAAAATCATATTTGAGTTCTTTTATATCTTGTATATCTTGATTTTTTTTTTTATTTATTTGATTATTGCTCCTTCCGGAAGAAATAAGGGCTGGTGAATGGGAAACAATTAATAAGAATAAAAAAAGAAAGTTTGATTTTCTTATGGAACATACATATCAATATGCATGGATCATACCTTTCGCTCTACTTCCAGTTACTATGTCAATAGGGTTGGGACTTCTGCTTGTTCCGACCGCAACAAAAAATCTGCGTCGTATGTGGACTTTTCCTAGTGTTTCATTGCTAAGTATAGTTATGGTTTTTTCGTCCGATCTGTCTATTCAACAGATAAATGGCAGTTCTATCTATCAACATCTATGGTCTTGGACCATCAATACTGATTTTTCCTTAGAGTTCGGCTACTTGATCGATCCACTTACTTCTATTATGTCAATACTAATCACTACGGTTGGAATCATGGTTCTTATTTATAGTGACAATTATATGTCTCATGATCAAGGATATTTGAGATTTTTTGCTTATATGATTTTTTTCAATACTTCCATGTTGGGATTAGTTACTAGTTCCAATTTGATACAAATTCATATTTTTTGGGAACTAGTGGGAATGTGTTCGTATTTATTAATAGGTTTTTGGTTCACACGACCGGCTGCCGCAAATGCTTGTCAAAAAGCGTTTGTAACTAATCGTGTAGGGGATTTTGGGTTATTATTAGGAATCTTAGGTTTTTATTGGATAACAGGGAGTTTCGAATTTCGAGATTTGTTCGAAATCTTCAATAACCTGATCCGTAATAATGGGGTCAACTCTTTATTTGCTACTCTGTGTGCCTCCCTATTATTCGTCGGTGCAGTTGCTAAATCCGCACAATTTCCCCTTCATGTATGGTTACCTGATGCCATGGAGGGGCCTACTCCTATTTCAGCTCTTATCCATGCTGCTACTATGGTAGCAGCAGGCATTTTTCTTGTCGCTCGATTTCTTCCGCTTTTCACAGTCATACCTTACATAATGAATCTCATTTCTTTGATAGGTGTAATAACGGTACTATTAGGAGCTACTTTAGCTCTTGCTCAAAGAGACATTAAGAGAAGTTTAGCCTATTCTACAATGTCTCAATTGGGTTATATTATGTTAGCCCCAGGGATAGGCTCTTATCGAGCTGCTTTATTCCATTTGATCACTCATGCCTATTCGAAAGCATTATTGTTTTTAGGATCCGGATCAATTATTCATTCAATGGAACCCATTGTTGGATATTCTCCAGATAAAAGTCAGAACATGGTTCTTATGGGTGGTTTAACAAAATATGTGCCAATTACAAAAAATACTTTTTTATTAGGTACACTTTCTCTTTGTGGAATTCCACCTCTTGCTTGTTTTTGGTCTAAAGATGAAATTCTTAATGATAGTTGGTTGTATTCACCTATTTTCGCGATAATAGCTTGTTTCTCGGCGGGGTTAACTGCATTTTATATGTTTCGGATGTATTTACTTACTTTTGATGGTCATTTACATGCTCATTTTCAAAATTACAGTGGCACTCAAAATAGCTCGTTCTATTCAATATCTATATGGGGGAAAGAAGGAACCAAACCAGTTAACAGAAATTTGTTTTTATCAACAATGAATAATAATGAAAAGGTTTCCTTTTTTTCGAAGAAGATATACAAAATGAACGGAAATGTAAGAAATCTGATACGCTCCTGTAGGATTTATTTTGAAAATAAAGACACTTCAACGTATCCCCATGAATCAGACAATACTATGCTTTTGCCTCTACTTATATTGGTCCTATTTACTTTGTTCGTTGGATCTATAGGAATTCCTTTCGATCAAGGAGTAATCGATTTTGATATATTATCGAAATGGTTAACTCCATCAATAAACCTTTTACATCAAAATTCGAACTATTCTGTGGATTGGTATGAATTTGTGACAAATGCAATTTATTCAGTCAGTATAGCCTGTTTTGGAATATTCATAGCGTCTATTTTATATGGGTCTGTTAATTCATCTTTTCAGAATTTGGACTTAATCAATTCATTTGTTAAAAAAACAGGCTCTAAGAAAATTTTATTGGACCGAATAATAAATGTGATATACAATTGGTCATATAATCGTGGTTACATAGATCTTTTTTATGCAACATGCTTAACTACAAGTATAAGAGGATTAGCTGAAGTAACTCATTTTTTAGATAGACGGGTAATT